GGAGCTAATTCAAACCCCTCCGGTAAAATAAGAACAGCGCCCACATTCAACCCCCCTTTCTTCCCATTAGCAAGAACTTGTTTTACTTGCTTATCATAAGGAATTCGAACAACTGCTTCAAATACAGTATCAGGAAGTACCGCTTGTGGAACCTCAATATCCACGGGTTTATTAGCTAAATGGCAATTGGCACATACAATACGTCCAGTAGCTTCTCGTGGATTTTCATAACCCTGCTGCGCAAAAATGGGATATGCACTTGAAATGGATGTCCAAGTTATGATATATATCATGAGCGATACGGAAATAGATCGAGTAATCTGTTCCTTTATCCAAAAAAAAGTATTTCTAGTTTGCATGGTCTAATCATTGATCCGAAAATTTCTACAATAAATTTGGTAGGTCGCTAGTCTAGTTCCCTATCCACGATTCTGCTATTTACTGGAATCATTTTACTGGAATACTAATACTATAGGATGCAAATCCCCCGGATAGAAAGTTTTTAATACTTATGTAGAACTACAAGGTCAGAAACATTCTAATTGGATTAGATTAATATCGGTGAATCATTTATCAATCATTCATTGAATGATAAATAACTACAAGTGACGGAGATACGCGATTTAAATAACGGAAAATCCAATATTTAAAAATAGTATCGAGAATAACTGGAAAGGTGGAAACAAGACCAGATATAATTTGATCATTATGAACAAATCCAAAATCTTTGTAGACAGAACCAATCATTAGTTCCCAACCATGGGGTGAATGAAATCCGATACATAAATCGGTTAATAAAAGAATCGAAAAAGCTTTTACTGTATCACTTAAGTTATATAGGAATTCTTGAGCCCAAGAGTTAAGAATAACAAGTTCTTCATTACCTAAAATCGAATAACCACTTAGAATAACAAAACAGATTATATTTGTCGAGAAGTGCAAAATCGTATGGATACGATCCTCATTGTGTATCTTGATTAATTGGATCGTTTCTTTGTGAATTCCTATAGAAAGCTTTTGTAGATGTGTCTCCGAATATTCCTTGATCATTTCGTCCAACAAGAGGATTTCCTCTAATTCTAGGAACTTTTCTAGAATACTTTTTTCTTGAATATCATTCAAAAAAATTTCGGATTGACCAGTATTCAACCAATTAGTAACCCAAGATTCCATAGTTTTAGTAAATGAGAGAGAAATCCACCAGGGAAAAAATACTATAGATGCAAGATACAAAAGAGGAGTGAATGCTTTCTTTTTTGCCATTTTTCACCTGTGAATTTTAAATTAACCCACTTCATTTGTCGACTCTATGTCATCGAATATTTCTTTCAAACACGAGTTCGAGACAAGATATCAAACCTATGAATCTATTTTATTTGTGATTTTGTTTGAATCTAGAAAAAATACAGAAATGGACTAAAACTCCACTTTGAATTCGAATGAAGAAATAATCAATTGTTTCCAGATATCTCAATTCATCAAATTCCAAACAAGTGTCTCCTTTCGATGAATGAACGAAAGAAGCACTTTAACTTTATTTTATTAAAGAATGAATATTATTGAGATTTTGAGACGAAAGAACTCCTTTTCTATCAAACTATCCAATATTTCGAAAAAATTCCAACGATTCTCTATAGCCAAGAATAGAACAATTGAGAGAAAGATATTCTGATGATTAGCGGCAAAACAAGACAGAAATGGGCCGGTTATCATTATTAAGAAAACCCATTATTGGTTAGTAAAGAACACAAACAAAAAGATAAAAAAGGTCGATTGATAAAAAGGAAATAATTTAGAAGATATGATTTATCTGCATCTAAAGTATCACTTCCAAAAAATATTGAACTTAAAAAAAAAGAGAAATTTCTTTCTTTTAAAATCGTTTGATCTATGAGATGAATTGAATTCTAGTAGTTCAATTTCTTACTTGTTTCAATTGAGTTGCATTGCATGGATTTGGATACGCATAAAAACCACAAAAAAAAGAGTTTTATGGTTGTTCCCTATATGCGGCTTTGTCTGCACTCAACGTTCTGACGAAACTTCAGTTCAGTTAAGTTATAGAAAAAAAAAGAGGATTGTTGCTTTTTTCCCTCCTGCTGAGAAACCCCAGTTTTTTCTCAAAAGACTTCAATTGGTACACGCAAGAAATAGGCCAATTCCGCGGCTTTTTGTTCAATTTCTCGTGGAGTTAAATTCTCATCAGTACGGGTCAATGGAATAGCCCCCCGACCTCTGATGTCCACATAAAGGACACGACGAGCATAAATACCCTCTTTAACTTCTATTCTAACCGATTGAATATCTTTTATACGAAATCGGAGGAATATGCGACGATTTTTTCCAGGAAATCCCCAACGAAAAATACACACTATTCCTTCCTTTCTATCGAATCGATCATAACCACTACCTACATTCCAGGAAATTGTGCACCACAAATAGGAACTAATAAAGAGACCCGCGATCCCGTAGAAAGACATCACGATCCCTTGTGGAAAAAAAATGATTTGCTGAGACGGAACAAAAGATAGCAAATTTCTACCAAGATAACTGGAAGTTCCAACCAATAAGAATCCTAATGAACCTAAAAAAACGATAAGGGCCCAGCAAAAATTACTGAGTTTTCGAGACCCCGTTATAAGTTCTATCCATATATGTTCTGATCGCCAACTCATACTTGATCCGATTGCATTTTATTGGAATTGAGAGAATACCCCAAATGATTTTGACTTTACTTTTTTTGTTTCCGAAGGAATTCTCATCAACTAGCACTAGTTTGATGTGAACTAGTACTAGTTTGATGGGACCTTTAGGAGGAATTCATCAAATTGGTTAGATCTAAAATAATAACATAACCTTCATATGATCCCAATATACATATTGATATAGATCCACCAACTTTACATTTTAGGCATCTAGCGATCCTGATCTATTTGAAACTAGCTAGAATTCATTTACTCATAGATCATTTTCCGCAGGCATAAGAGCTTTTTCCTTTATGTTCGGCGGAAATCACATGTTATACCATATTTCCCGAACTAAATATCTGTGTTATGCTACAAGTCTAAGTTTTAAAAAAATGTATGGGGTTGGTTGGGTCCCCTCAGATCTAAACAATCTTATTTTTTTGAACATGAAGAAATAAAGAAGCCATTGCAATTGCCGGAAATACTAGGCCTACTAAAGGAACAAAAATAGAGGGAAAATTGAAAGTTGTCATAAAATGGGGTACCTCGATTTACTATTTGTACCTGTTATAATTAGTATAAATATCATAATAATACTAATTATTATTAAGAATTGTAATGTAATTAGTATTATTATGAATTCATAGTTATTATTAAGAAATTCAATTTTTAAATTCTTATTCTTATTAGAGAGATAAGTATCTATATATCTAAGTGAGTATATAGAATAAGTCCAAGGAGTGTAGAACTAAATAAATGGACTTATTAATCTATCTACATGAAAGATAGGTATGATAATCAACTTTCTTATTTTTTTTCATTTCTTTGTGTTTTGTTCTTGTCTTCTAATTTAATAAAGAAAGAGTTTCTTACAAATTATCGAAAGGTTCGTTAGAATGCGACAAAACTGCGATTTGTAGTGAAAAAAGGGTATTTTGGGGAGATAGAGAACGATAGAAAAGATAGATATCTATCTTTTCTATCTTTAAATTTGATTATATACGTAAGACAAAATCCGTTTTATTTGCCTAATTTTACAAAAGGAAGAACTCGCGTTTTTATCTTATTGATGATTGATGATTGATGATAATAGAGACTTCTTAATTAGTCATCGGGAATCTAGGTAAAAAAGAGTTATCTCCAACTTTTTATTCTTTCTACAATTCGACCTTAGGTCACCAAAGAAAACTCCATTCTTATTTACTTTGATTCCGATAAGCTAACTACTTGTTTTCTACAAATAAAATAATTGAACTTAGTGCGCTCTACTTGATTGAATTGGAATTCAAAGGAAAGAAGGCATGCAGCTTAAATAATTCACTCAGGACACTTTTTAAAAGATTACGTGGCACGATTAGGTCGAATAAGCCCTTTTGAAATAAATATTCAGCCGCTTGTGAACCTTCGGGTACTGTTTTATTTAATGTTTGTTCAATTACTCTTTTCCCCGCAAATGCAATGTAGGAATTTGGTTCGGCAATAATAATATCTCCCAACATACCAAAACTAGCTGTTACCCCACCAGTAGTAGGAGATGTAAGGATTGGTACATATAATAACTTTTTATTTAATTGATAATCATATAAAGCAGACGATATTTTAGCCATTTGCATCAAGCTCAAACTTCCTTCTTGCATGCGCGCTCCCCCCGAAGCGCACACTATAATAAGAGGTAGAAATTGATTGGTAGCGTACTCAATCAAACGGGTGATTTTCTCCCCGACTACAGATCCCATACTACCCCCCATAAACTGAAAATCCATAACCCCAATTGCTACGGGAATACCATTTAGTTGACCTACGCCTGTTTGAACAGCCTCAGTTAATCCAGTCTTTCTTTGATAAGAATCAATACGATCTTTATAAGGCTCCTCCTCCGAATGAAATCCAATCGGATCCAGAGAAACCATGTCTTCATCCATAGGATCCCAAGTACCGGGGTCGATCAAAACCTCGATTCTTTCTGAACTACTCATTTTCAAATGATATCCACATTGTTCACAAATATTCATTTTTGATTTCAAAAATTTCTTATAATTTAATCCATAACAATTTTCGCATTGAACCCACAAATGCCTGTATTTTTGAGTTGCATCGAGATCATTAGACTTTTCTCTTAAAGTTAAATCACTACTTTTCGCGCGGGTTCGTATACTGGATCTCTCGCTTTCACTACTAGTTCTACGTTTATCAAAAACGCACCTAGAAATATAACTGTCACTACTATCACTTAGAATGAACGTATCAATACAGATTTGAGACTGAAGATAACTGTCAATGTAACTAGTAATGTGATTATTCCAACTAGATTGA